TTAATCATAATAAGATAAATAACTTATTTCGTTTCGGAAGCGTCATAGATTTATTGAATCAGTTCCTATTTCTGAATCTCAAAAAGAGATAAAAATAACTGGGAATAGAATGCGATTAGTTGGTATTCAAAATATATGATTCAAGTAGGCAAGTCGAGAAATAGATGGTTGAATCAAAATAATTTTGTTTAAAGTTTTATTTTTGTCAGAGGGCAATATGAATGTTTTATCATGTTCAACCAACATACTAAAAGGGTTATACGATCTATCCGGTGTGGAAGTAGGCCAACATTTCTATTGGAAAATCGGGGGGTTCCAAGTTCACGGCCAAGTACTTATTACTTCTTGGGTTGTAATTGCTATCTTATTAGGCTCCGCTGCTCTAGCTGTTCGGAAACCACAAACCATTCCGACCGGCGTTCAGAATTTCTTTGAATATGTCCTTGAATTCATTCGAGATGTGAGTCAAACTCAAATTGGAGAAGAATATGGCCCTTGGGTTCCTTTTATTGGAACTATCTTTCTATTTATTTTTGTTTCTAATTGGTCGGGCGCTCTTTTACCTTGGAAAATCATACAATTACCTCATGGGGAGTTAGCCGCACCCACGAATGATATAAATACTACCGTTGCTTTAGCTTTACTCACGTCAGTAGCATATTTCTATGCGGGTCTTACCAAAAAGGGTTTGCGTTATTTCAGGAAATATATTCAACCAACTCCAATCCTTTTACCCATTAACATCTTAGAAGATTTTACAAAGCCCTTATCACTTAGTTTTCGGCTTTTCGGAAATATATTAGCTGATGAATTAGTAGTTGTTGTTCTTGTTTCTTTAGTCCCTTCAGTGGTTCCTATCCCTGTCATGTTCCTTGGATTATTTACCAGTGGTATTCAAGCTCTTATTTTTGCAACTTTAGCCGCGGCTTATATAGGTGAATCGATGGAGGGCCACCATTGACTAGTTTTCGAAATAGTCTTTCACAATCTATGCGCGGCGCAAAATAATCGATTAAAAAAAACTAGCTACAACTACACTATCTACGCTTTAGAGTAATAGTAAACAATTAAAAAGTAGAGAATTGAAAAAAAAAAAGAAAAGAGATCTAAAAGATCTTTTTCCTAAAATTACCGTTTGGTCCACTTATCTCGATATCTCCCTTCAACGAATATTTTTATATGGGTTGACCAATTTTTAAAAATGGCCTGATTCGGAGAAGGGAATATATCTAAATGACTGACTTTAAGTCAACTCTTGTGACTGTTTCAACGAATGATTATCAAATCCGATTGACTCTAAGATGGATGAATAGTTGGTTTACATTATGAAAGAAATACGCGTATATGTTATATTATCTAGTTAGATACGAATAAAAGATCTATCTAATTTGACCTAGGAATGTGAATTTATGCGGAGATTCCAATAGAAGTCCTTTTGTCTCAGCCCTTGTTGAATAAAGGGATCAAATCACTAAAAAGATGGAAGAATTAAGTCATAATTTATTGGTAGGTTGTATCATTAACCATTCCTTTTTTGGGGACGAGGAACTTCTCATGAATCCACTGATTTCTGCCGCTTCCGTTATTGCTGCTGGATTGGCTGTAGGGCTTGCTTCTATTGGACCTGGAATTGGTCAAGGTACTGCTGCGGGTCAAGCGGTAGAAGGTATCGCGAGACAGCCCGAGGCGGAGGGAAAAATACGAGGTACTTTATTGCTTAGTCTAGCTTTTATGGAAGCTTTAACAATTTATGGCCTGGTTGTAGCATTAGCACTTTTATTTGCAAATCCTTTTGTTTAATCTTAAGAAAGATTCTTTTTTTTTTTTTCATTTTTTATTGCCTTGTGCTTTGCTTTTTCGAATTCTATCAAGATTTCATTCCTGCAATTACTTATTCGTTGATAAAATAATCCACGGGACGGGCTGATTTGCAGATGAGGAAGTAGCCTGCCGACGCGCTTTCAGCCTTTCCCTTCATAATCTAAGGAAGCCCTTTTTCGGAAGGGTTACAACAAAGAGGAGAATTCAAAATTTCTTCTAAAATCGAATAGATTTGTGAGTCGATTTAGAAATAGGAAGAAATAGGAAAATCAGAACAATTATCCTCTTGATTATTCGCGTTATAAAACGCATTCCTCAACCCCACCCATTTCTATATAAAAGAAAGGAGGTAAAGTAATACAAAAAGAATTCTGTTCGGTTTTTTAGTCTTCTGTTCGGTTTTTTAGTCTATCGAAGTCTATCTATAAGAGGAGATCATATGAAAAATGTAACCGATTCTTTCCTTTCTTTGGGCCACGGGCCATCCGCCGGGAGTTTCGGGTTTAATACCGATATTTTAGCAACAAATCCAATAAATCTAAGTGTGGTGATTGGGGTATTGATCTTTTTTGGAAAGGGAGTGTGTGCGAATTGTTTATTTCAAGAATAGGCTGGATCCAACCAGCTGTCCTTTTTCCGTTCTAACTAGGAATGCAAGGTGCATGAACTTGCGAATTAC